CCTAACATAATGTATGAAAGGATCTTTGAACAACCATCGGACGGGCGGAAAATCATTAGAACCGACTTCTTCAAGAACTTTTATTTTTCCATAGAAAAAAATGCGTTCAAAAAGAGTTTCAGAAGATGTTGATCGTAAATGATAAAATTGGTTACAAACAAAAATGAAGATGGATTCGTATTCACATACATAAGAATTATATAGAAACAAGAATACTCTTTGATTCTTTTTTGAAACAATGGAACTTGATTTCTTTGGAGTTGGAGTAATAAGACTATTCCAATTCTGATACTCATAGAGAAGGAAGCGTAATAAATGGAAAAAAGAGGCGTCTTTCAACCAGGAGCGAAGAGTTTGAACAACGATTTCTAGATGGATGGGGTAGGGTATTAGTATATCTGACACATAATTTAAATGTACAAAATTGTCTTCTAAAAACGGAAATAGTGAATGAATTGATCGTAAATTTTGAGATTTGCCTATTTCTTCTTTCCTTTCTAAGGAAGATACTAATCTTAGGGAAAAGGGAATTTCCCCAATAACTGCAAATCCCTCTGATATAATTTGCGAATATAAATTTTTGTTATGCCCCAACAATTGGTTTTGGTTTGAATCATTAGCAGAAATAAGCAAAGGATTCTGTTGAGACATTCGAGTAATTAAACGTTTCACCATTAGTGAACTGGATTTATTATCATAACCAAAATTATCCACCAAAATGAATCTATTTAAAACATGATCATGAGCCAGTGCATAAATATACTCTTGAAAGATAAGCGGATATAGGAAGTCCTGTTTCAAAAATTTATCGAGTTCAAAATATCGTCGAAATTCCCCCATTTGAAATTAGATTTTAACCAAAGATAGGCATAAGATACTTCTTGGATTATCAAATGATACATAGTGCGATACGGTCAAAACAAGGTAGTCTAATAATAAAATAATATATACCTCGGAGACAGGTAAGCTCATCAACGGACTCTCTATCCTCTTTTTTTTTCATCTAATAGGTTTATGTTCGTTATAGGATAACAAGATGGTTAGCAATCTTTTATTTTTTAAACCCAATCGCTCTTTTGATTTTGGAAAGAATTTTCTTTATCAATATACTGCTTCTTCTACACATTCCTCTCCAATGCATAAAATGCATAATGGATAATAGCGACAATAGTTAGGATTCATTAAAAAAAAGGATAATCCACTCATAGGAGAAGCCGTTCCCGCATCGGGCACTAATCCATTTTTAACGTCTATCTAATTAGATCGGGTAATCATTCAAAGTTAAGAACAGAAGCCGGTTGCTTTTTTGTTTCCCTATAATTAGAGCCATAGGGCTCTATCCATTTATTTACTCGACCCAACTTTTAATTCATTCAGAATTATCTATTGCTACGACATGCTATTTTTTCCATTCATTCCCTTTCAGGATCAGTCGTGGTCTTACAAACTCTACCAATGGTATGGACGAATCCCTTGCTTCATCCAAATGTGTAAACGATACTAGCCGCACTTAAAAGCCGAGTACTCTACCGTTGAGTTAGCAACCCAAAAATCTAAAAACAATTAGGATGTGTAAATGTCAATACAGTAAAAAAAAATATAACTAAATTTGAGTGCCATGACACAATCAAAACATTTTAAACTAAGAATAAAAAAAGAAATCTCAAATTTTAATCGCTTCTGAACTGAACATAAAAATGAAGAGATCAGATGCAAATATACTAAATTAAAATATAATTAGAATTTAGAATAGATATAAATATACAAATGGATCAACCTCCTTTTTTTTCACTCCAATAAAAAATTGTTGTATCACAGCGAATTCAACGAACCCATCAATTGAATGAAGTAAAATAAAAAACCGAACCTATGGCACGAAAAGATTTATACTTATACATGATCAAATTATATTTGTTCGATACACTGTTGTCAATATAAATGTTACGAAAAGAATACAGTGGTGAAAACGGAAAAAATTAAATATTAACTATAAGGACTGGTGTTGGATTGGCACTACATAGATGCAAAAAGGTGTAGATAGTAGATCAAGGAATAAAAAAGTAGTAAAAAACATCCGAGTTATTCAATCAATATAAGTTGAGCGAATAAGCAAGTTTGATTCCGTGGTTATTATTATTTGTTAGTAGAGTTCCAATGAAAACCAGTCGATTGCAGATAAGATAATGTCATAATTTTTTATTTCGAGATCCAATTTCTTCATCTAGTCCCTCGATTTTGGGAATATCCACCTTCTCTTTTTGTCGTTATATACCAATACCACTAGAACAGGGGATTCTATGGGAACAATACGAAAAGGCGGAGCATAGTCGAGAAGTAGAGAAAAGCTTATACTCTTTGTATTTCATTATTTGAATTTTGTTTGATTAAAGGGAAGTTCCGTAAAAACCTCTGCCTTCTTTGAAATATCATGAACAGTTCCTGTAGGTTGAGCGCCTTTTTCAAGAAAATATAGAATAGCAGGAACATTTGAATAAGTTTGATTCTTTATCGGATCATAAAAACCAACTTTCCGGAGATCTCTCCCCTCTCTTCGGGAGCGAACATCAATTGCAACGATTCGATAGACGGCTCATTGGGATAGATGAAAATACCCCCCCTAGAAACGTATAAGAAGTTTTATCCTCGTACGGCTCGAGAAAAAAATTCGAGGTTATGTCTATGTATAATGGCAAATAGATCCATAAAATCATCAAATCAATTAGACTATGATTAAAGATTAAAATTTTTTTAATTTAGAAATGTAAAACAAAAAATTGTACTCATAACTCAAGTGGGATAACTCTCAAATAGCTCACAATCCCTAAGCTATTTCATTTTTTGAGTGGTCTCTAGCCCCCTTCTTGTCGCGTTTAGAATCTGTTTTATTCTTCAGATTTAGTTGTTGAGACAATGAAAAATGGTGTTTCCTTGTTCCAGGATCCTTTATCTTTTGTTTGAATCATTGGGTTTAGACATTACTTCGGTGATCCTTAATCCTTGCAAAATGGCAGCAACATACCTTTTTTGTGAGTTCTTTCTATCAAAGAATCATCAGAACGGTTGATTCACGCGTGTTCCACTTTTGATTGAAAAAGTTTTACCAAGTCCAACAAATTTGACTTTTATTTTAGATTTAGATTTGAAACTTTCTCAAATTGAATCCTTTCAATTTCTATATAGAAGCTATATTTACGAAGTTGTTCAAACTTATTAATTGACACTAACCCTAGACCCTTACCCTTGAGAAATGAATCAATACTTTCTACTCGAGCTCCATCATGTAAATTACCCCCTTTTTTACATTACAACCCAAGAAAAAACTGATGGGTTCTAGTCGAGCAGAACAAAGGATGTCGAGTCAAGAGCACTTTTATTCATAATAAAATGGTGGATTATTACATCCACAGCTGATCATGTCCTTCAAGTCGCACGTTGCTTTCTACCACATCGTTTCAAACGAAGTTTTACCATAACATTCCTCTAGTTTGGAACTAGTATTTATATGAAATCGTGAATAGTCATTAGTTCGATCGCTAAAGAATAATAACTCTATACTTTACTTTTGTCCTTCTATATCTATAATAGAAATAGATATGAATGGGTAGTTAGTTTCTGAAAACGTCTCAGCACTAATTTTTTAATCCCATAGTTATCAAATAAATGGAAGAACTGTCACTGCAAGTAATTTAATCCCGGATATTCTATAATTGACGATTCCAATTTCAGTGATCATAAGTTTTTTTTCACAAAATACAAACAAAGGCCGTTGTTACGGAAATAGAATGCTAACAATACATACCATGCATTGTATTTGACTTGAGGTTCCATAAGTTTTCTGTAACCTTTCTAGACCCCCCAAAAAAATCAAATTTTAAAATTTAATAGAATGTATGAATAATCCCTCGCCTCAAATTTTACAACAATTTATAGAACTCTTATACCCAAACAAAAAATGCCAAAAAACTCGGTGCAAAGAAAACAGATCTGTTACATATGTAATTTACTTGATCGTTTGTTAATGAGATTCAGACGGATACATATATATGTATTTAAATTAAATATTAAAACGAAAATATATAGGATATGGTACCTAAATTAACTTCAATTAGGAATAGCAGAGGGATGGGCATAGGCATACAATGATAGTCTGTCCAACTTTTTTATTCAAACTAGTGTGGTGTGGGGTCTATGTTCCCATCTGACCTAGATAACAAAACAACTAGATTAAGTTACATCTCTGTCTCATTCGAACGCAATTCAGTTTGAGAAAAAAATATTCTTCTCTGATTCAGAGAAGAATAAGTAAAAATTATAAACAAGAATCATATTCTAGCCACTACTCCACTCTTAAATTCAAATTCAAAAAAACAAGAGTTTTCCGGATATAATGGGTGCTCTGGGACGGAAGGATTCGAACCTCCGAATAGCGGGACCAAAACCCGTTGCCTTACCACTTGGCCACGCCCCATTTAAAATTAAATTCTGCGCTAATAAACACTAATATGAGTGTTGGTTATTCGTCAATTCCAATGCAAATACATATCTATGCACTATATTGTTGATAGGATTTTGCTACGTGTAGATATAATATAGAATTAAACTGGACTTGATTGATCATTACATATAATTTAATTAAGATATTGTATTGTATAAACGTATGATTTCTTATTTTAGAATTGAAGGCTTTTGATTGGGTGAGTGGGTTGAAAGGATTTTTTGGTCTACTTTACTTTCTTCATTATTTTTTGCCTTATATCAATAACTCAATCAAAATACAATTATCTCCAAGAAAAAAATCTTTGTTATGCTTAATATTTTTAGTTTGATCGGTATCTGTCTTAACTCTGCCCTTTATTCGAGTAGTTTTTTCTTGGCCAAATTACCCGAGGCCTACTCTTTTTTAAATCCAATTGTCGATTTTATGCCGGTCATACCTTTGCTGTTTTTTCTTTTAGCCTTTGTTTGGCAAGCTGCTGTAAGTTTTCGATGAAATTTTGAAT